ATATCGGGAAAAGGAATGATCCCTCGTTTTTTTCGGATGATGGATCAGATCGTACCAATATGAATCCATTTTATTCCATTTATTCAAAGACAAAACTTCAACAATCATTTAACCAAAATGAAGGAACTGTTCATACGTTGTTGGGTATAAACAAAGAATGTCCATTTTTTATAATTTTGTCATCATCCAATTGTTTTCGAATAGGTCCATTCCGATTCAAGGGTATAAAATATCACAAAGAATCAATTAAAAAAGATTCCCTAATCTCAATTCGGAATTCATTGGGTCCTTTAGGAACAGCTCTTCCAACTCAAATTGCGCATTTTTTTTCATTTTACCATTTAATAACTCATAATCAGATCTTGGTAACTAATTATTTGCAACTTGACAATTTCAAACAAACTTTTCAATTACTTAAATTTCAATATTCTTTAATGGATGAAAATGGAAGAATTTATAATCCCGACCCATGCAGTAACATCATTTTGAATCCATTCCAATTGAGTTGGTATTTTCTTCATTATAATTTTTGTGAAGAGACATCTACAAAAATTTATCTTGGACAATTTGTTTGTGAAAATGTATGTATAAACAAAAATGGACCGCACTTAAAATCGGGTCAAGTTCTAATTGTTCAATTTGATTCTGTAGTAATAAGATCGGCTAAGCCCTATTTGGCTACTCCAGGAGCAACAGTTCATGGTCATTATGGGGAAATAATTTATGAGGGCGATACATTAGTTACATTTATATATGAAAAGTCGAGGTCTGGTGACATAACCCAAGGTCTCCCAAAAGTGGAACAAGTCTTAGAAGTTCGTTCGATTCATTCAATATCGATGAATCTAGCAAAAAGGATTGATGGTTGGAACGAACGTATAACAAGAATTCTTGGAATGCCTTGGGGATTCTTGATTGGAGCTGAGCTAACTATAGCGCAAAGTCGTATCTCTTTGGTTAATAAAATCCAAAGGGTTTATCGATCACAGGGGGTGCAGATTCATAATAGACATATAGAAATTATTGTACGTCAAATAACATCAAAAGTCTTGGTTTCAGAAAATGGGATGTCTAATGTTTTTTTGCCCGGAGAACTAATTGGATTGTTTCGGGCGGAACGAACGGGGCGCGCTTTAGAAGAAGCGATATGTTACCGAGCTACCTTATTAGGAATAACGAGAGCATCTCTGAATACTCAAAGTTTTATATCCGAAGCGAGTTTTCAAGAAACTGCTCGAGTTTTAGCAAAGGCGGCTCTCCGGGGCCGTATCGATTGGTTGAAAGGACTAAAGGAAAACGTTGTTCTGGGGGGAATGATACCCGTTGGTACCGGATTCAAAGGATTCGTACACCATTCAAGTCAACATAAGATCATTCCCTTGCAAACAAAAAAAAAGAATCTGTTCGAGAAAGAAATGGGCGATATTTTGTTTTACCACAGAGAATTATTTGATTCTTGTCTTGCAAAGAATTTCTGTGATAGATCAAAACAACAATGATTTGGGTTTAATAGAAGAAATTCATCTTTTTTCTCTTTTATCTATTTGTTATGGTTCTTTAATTTAGTAATAAAATAAAGAAATTAAAAAAAGAACGAATAGAAAGGAATTAATGGTTTGGGTTGTGTATCAATGGTCAATCCTCGGTAGAAAAGAAGGTTCCGTTGGAACAATTATTTATTTTAGAATATCTCATCTCTTTATTTAAATATTGAAATTTAATATTTCAAAAAAGAGAAAGTGTGGGGCGAAATGACAAGAAGATATTGGAACATCAATTTGGAAGAAATGATGGAAGCGGGAGTCCATTTTGGTCACGGAGCTCGGAAATGGAATCCTAGAATGTCGCCTTATATCTCGGCAAAATGTAAAGGTATTCATATTCTAAATCTTACTAAAACTGCTCGTTTTTTATCAGAGGCTTGTGATTTAGTTTTTGATGCATCAAGTAGAGGAAAACAGTTTTTAATTGTTGGGACAAAAAATAAAGCAGCTGATTCAGTAGCACGGGCCGCAATAAGGGCTCGCTGTCATTATGTTAATAAAAAGTGGCTTGGGGGTATGTTAACGAATTGGTCCACGACAGAAACGAGACTTCAAAAATTCAGGGACTTGAGAATGGAACAAAAGGCAGGGAGACTCGCTCGTCTTCCAAAGAGAGATGCAGCTGTGTTGAAGAGACAATTATCTCACTTGCAAACATATCTGGGTGGGATCAAATATATGACAGGGTTACCGGATATTGTAATCATCGTTGATCAACAAGAAGAATATACGGCCCTTCGAGAATGTATTACTTTGGGAATTCCAACGATTTGTTTAATCGATACAAATTGTGATCCGGATCTCGCGGATATTTCGATTCCGGCAAACGATGATGCTATAGCTTCAATTCGATTAATTCTTACCAAATTAGTATTTGCAATTTGTGAAGGCCGCTCTAGCTATATAAGAAATCCTTGATTCATAATAAAATCAAAAATTAACTTCCTAATAAACTCTATATCGGTTGCTAGATGCTGAATCTCAAAAACTAGTTAAAAATAACTGGGAATATTATGTAATTAATTAGTATCCTAAATAGAAAATTCTATTAATAAATAGAAAGTTCTATTTTCATTTAAAATGAAAATAGACAGGTCGAGGAAGAGATGGTTGAATCAAAATAATTTTTTTAAAGTTATATTTATGTCAGAGGACAATATGAATGTTCTATCATATTCAATCAACACACTAAAAGGATTATATGATCTATCTGGTGTGGAAGTAGGCCAACATTTCTATTGGCAAATAGGGGGTTTCCAAATCCATGGTCAGGTATTGATAACTTCTTGGGTTGTAATTGCTATATTATTAGGTTCAGCTGCTATAGCTGTTCAGAGTCCACAAACCATTCCGACTGGCGGTCAAAATTTCTTTGAATATGTCCTTGAATTTATTCGAGACGTGAGCAAAACTCAAATTGGAGACGAATATCGCCCTTGGGTTCCCTTTATTGGGACTATGTTTCTATTTATTTTTGTTTCGAATTGGTCAGGGGCTCTTTTACCTTGGAAAATCATACAGTTACCTCACGGGGAGTTAGCCGCACCCACGAATGATATAAATACTACTGTTGCTTTAGCTTTACTTACGTCAGTAGCCTATTTCTATGCGGGTCTTACAAAAAAAGGATTGGGTTATTTTGGTAAATATATTCAACCAACTCCAATTCTTTTACCCATTAACATCTTAGAAGATTTCACAAAACCTCTATCACTTAGTTTTCGACTTTTCGGAAATATATTAGCGGATGAATTAGTAGTTGTTGTTCTTGTTTCTTTAGTACCTTTAGTGGTTCCTATACCTGTCATGTTTCTTGGATTATTTACAAGTGGTATTCAGGCTCTTATTTTTGCAACTTTAGCCGCAGCTTATATAGGCGAATCCATGGAGGGTCATCATTGATTGGTTTTATTTTAGGAAGAGTCTATCTTTTCGTTTAGATCCAGGTAATATATATGTGTGGCTCAAGATACTCTATCAAGATAATCGATTTTATTTAGAGCGTAAAGATATACAAATACATACAGTCTAACGATAATAGAAAAAAAGCACTCTTTATGTTTAGTAGAAAGAGGGTGTCCCAGGTATGTGGAATCGAATGCCTATAAGTGAATTCTTGCCGATTAGATGTTTCGAGGAATGATTAAAAAATCCGATTGAATTGAAAATAGAATAGGCGGTTTACTTTATGGAAGAAACATATGTATATTTTATATTAGATATTGACAAGTTATATATGAACTAATATTTAATTTGTCCTACTTGAATTTCGATAGAGATACTAACAGAAGTCCTTCCCTTTCGTTTATGACTGCAAATTGAATGAATAAGAATAAACAAAGAAAAAGATCGAAGAATGATTCGAAAAAGTAAATGGAAAAACTCAAGTTGGATTGATTCAGAAAGACTCAACAAATAGAAAATAAAAAAGATGAAGTCTTTCTAATGATTCATTAATATTATTATTTCAATTCGGCGTTTTTAGTTATTTCGGCTGGATAACTATTAGCAATGGAATAATTAAGTCATAATGCATTGGTTGATTGTATCATTAACCATTTCTTTTTTTTGTGTGTGAGGAATTTATCATGAATCCACTGATTTCTGCTGCTTCCGTTATTGCTGCTGGATTGGCTGTAGGGCTTGCTTCTATTGGACCTGGAGTTGGTCAAGGTACTGCCGCGGGACAAGCTGTGGAAGGTATTGCGAGACAGCCCGAAGCAGAGGGAAAAATACGAGGTACTTTATTACTTAGTTTAGCTTTTATGGAAGCTTTAACAATTTATGGATTGGTTGTAGCATTAGCGCTTTTATTTGCGAATCCTTTTGTTTAATCCAAGAAAAGGAAAAGAAATATGAGAAAACCATATTTCTTTTATAGCCTTGGACTTGCAGGTTGCTTTTTCACATTAGAGGAAAATTTAGCTCCTGCGCAATTACTTATTCGTTGCAAAAATAACCTCCGGGAAGGACTTATTTGAGGATGAAGAGTTAGTGTTACCCACTTTCTTCCTTCCTCTTCTTAGTTCAAAGAAGAAGGAAGAAAGGAGGTATTTCGCAATTCCCATGAAACCTAGTACCTAATTAGTAATTCTATTCCAATAAGTTAAATATTATTCTTATTGGGAATTGGGGAATCTTAATTAAAAAAAGAAAATTCATTTCGAAACTATTTTCGATTTAGAAGTAGCAAAAAAGTGAAATAATACAATGATTTTTTTAGTTTATCTATAAGAGGAGATCATATGAAAAATGGAACCGATTCTTTCGTTTTCTTGGGTCACTGGCCATCCGCCGGGAGTTTCGGGTTTAATACCGATATTTTAGCAACAAATCTAATAAATCTCAGTGTAGTGCTTGGTGTATTGATCTTTTTTGGAAAGGGAGTGTGTGCGGGTTGTTTATTTCAAAAATAGGTTGGATTCAACCAACTGTACCTCTTTTTTGTTTCTAATT